TTCGCACATATTCACAATATTGTAAATAAATTCATTTTAATCAGAGAGCACAACTTGGGGTATTTCCTGGTTCCAAAGTATAGGATATCTCTCGGGTGTCCGAGAGTTAACGGGCAAGCATGTAGGGCGTGCTAAAACAGTTCAATTAATCTATGTGGCTTCGCACATATTCACAATATTGTAAATAAATTCATTTTAATCAGAGAGAGCACAACTTGGGGTATTTCCTGGTTCCAAAGTATAGGATATCTCTCGGGTGTCCGAGAGTTAACGGGCAAGCATGTAGGGCGTGCTAAAACAGTTCAATTAATCTATGTGGCTTCGCACATATTCACAATATTGTAAATAAATTCATTTTAATCAGAGAGAGCACAACTTGGGGTATTTCCTGGTTCCGGGGGGTTTTCAGGAATATTAGATACTCCAGGAGTGTGGGGGGGTAGGGGGGGTTTACCGCGCAAAAACCCCTAGGGTAAATATGTTAGGTAAAACCGGAGTGGATATTAGTGTATTATGTCCTTGAGAACGGTTATGTAAGTCTTTGTGAAAAGTCATTAAAACTCACATAATCTTTTCTAACTCAGGTATAAATGTTCAACCTTGTCAGCTAGATGAATTTGCACTGTGAAATGTCAACTGAAAGGAAAGAGAAAAAAAAAACCCGTTGCCCTATGGAAGGAACGCCCGGCATGGGGGGTGCTCCCGGTTATGTACCCCCACCATTAACTTATGCCAGCGTCAATGAAAGTGGGGGGAGTCTACGATATATGGCCCTGAAGTAGGAACCAAATGCCAGGAATAATTCACTAAGTGCGACCCCCACTATTGTTGTCCCTCACCTTCAATAACCGTTTGCCTTAAGGTATCAACTGATGGTAGGCTCTTGCCGCCAACTATGGCTGACTTGTAGGGATGTTGAGTAAACTTTTAAGGTACACACTAATAATTATTAGACAAGAAGAGCCGGTTGTACTAGACTTCTGCATTGCCAACTATGCTTTTAGTCATACCTTAGAGTAATGTACTTGCTTTATGGTATATATATATATATGGTGTAATTACATATATGTACTATAACATGGTTATATATGGTTAATATAATATTATGGTGAAAGTACATATATGTACACACCACAGACAGAGGGTAGTTTAAACGTAGAATGCCAGCTTTGGGAGCCGGTGGTGGCGGTTAAACTCCGTCCTCTTTGAGCAGTAGGAGGAACTTTAATCCTCGGCCTCCGGTTTACAAGACCGGCGCTCTGATACTGAGCTACTAATGCAATGTCATCCAAGAGCTTTGTTCTCTACTCAGCCTGCGAGGGGTATAAAAAGGAGGAATAGGGAGAAGTACAGGGCGGATGCTACTTGTCCAATAATAATGAATGGGTGTTCGACGGGCATACCTCCGATTCAGGTCAGGATGGCTACGTCCGCAATGAGAAGTCAGAATAGGAATTGGGAGACTGGTCGGAATGTCAGGCTACGTTGCTTAGAGGTGTGTAGAAGGGGGACTACCATGAGGACAAGGATGGAGGCCAGGAGGGCCAGTACCCCACCTAACTTATTAGGAATGGAACGAAGAATGGCGTAAGCGAAAAGGAAATATCACTCGGGCTTGATATGAGGCGGAGTGACCAGGGGGTTTGCAGGGGTAAAATTATCGGGGTCACCTAGCATATTCGGTGAAAATAGCGCGAGGGATGTTAGGGCCACAAGAACGGCTGCGAAGCCGAGAAGATCTTTGTATGAAAAGTAGGGGTGGAAGGAGATTTTATCGGCGTCAGAGTTCAGTCCAAGGGGGTTGTTGGATCCTGTTTCGTGGAGGAAAAGAAGATGAACTACGGTAAAGGCAGCGATAATAAAGGGAAGGAGGAAATGGAATGCGAAAAATCGCGTTAAGGTTGCGTTATCAACTGAGAAGCCCCCCCAAATTCATTGTACCAACGTGTTGCCAACGTATGGTACAGCTGAGAGGAGGTTTGTGATAACGGTGGCACCTCAAAAAGACATCTGACCTCAAGGTAGGACATAGCCTACGAAAGCTGTCATTATCACGAGAAGGAGGAGGACAACTCCGACGTTTCATGTCTCTTTGTAAAGGTATGAACCGTAATAAAGTCCCCGGCCAATGTGGAAGTAAATGCAGATAAAGAAGAAGGAGGCGCCGTTTGCGTGGACGTTACGGATAAGCCACCCGTAGTTTACGTCTCGGCAAATATGGGCGACTGACGAGAAGGCCGTAGCGATGTCGGAGGTATAGTGCATGGCCAGGAAGAGGCCCGTCAAGATTTGGGTGACTAAGCAAAGTCCCAGGAGGGAGCCAAAGTTTCATCACACTGAAATGTTGGAGGGGGCGGGAAGGTCGACTAAGGCGTCGTTCGCAATTTTTAGGAGGGGGTGAGTTTTCCGTAGGCTTGCCATTTAAGGTTCTTGTAGTTGAATACAACGATGGTTTTTCAAGCCATAGGTCCTGGTGAAAGTCCTGGCAGGAATTATGACCTTTATTATGTCTTTACTGTTGATAGGTTTGGTAGTGGGATTGGTTGCGGTTGCTTCTAACCCCTCTCCGTACTTTGCTGCGCTGGGGTTAGTCATGGTAGCGGGGGTAGGGTGTGGGGTTCTGGTTGGTCATGGGGGGCCTTTCTTATCCCTAGTACTATTTTTAATCTACCTAGGAGGAATATTAGTAGTGTTTGCTTATTCCGCAGCTTTAGCTGCTGAGCCCTATCCGGAAACTTGGGGGAGTCGACCCGTGGCTTTAAATATAGTTACGTATTTCATCCTAGTTGGTTTAGCTTCTGCCTGATTCTGGGGAGGGTGATATGAATATTCTTGAGTGTCAGTGGATGAGCTTGAGGAGCTGTCAGTGTTTCGGGCTGATATGGGAGGAGCTGCACTCATGTACCGGGGGGGAGGGGGGATATTACTGGTTAGTGCGTGGGTCCTTCTTCTCACTTTATTTGTGGTTCTCGAGTTAACTCGGGGGTTAAGCCGGGGGACGCTTCGCGCTGTCTAAAGGGCTAAAATAAGGATTGCAATGCTTAGGGTGAGAAGGAACTGGGTGAGGTAAACTTTAATTTTACCCTTTTGAGCATTGCTTGTAGTTGTGATTAAGGGGATGTTTGAGGAGGCGACGGTCTTGGGGCCAGCCTTTTCCAGCCAAGTTTGATCTACTATTTGACTGGCGATGGCTTGGCCAAGGGAGAGGGTGAGCTTAGGGGTAAGTCGGTGAATAATCATGGGGAAGAAGCCAAGCATATTTGAGAAGTGGTGAGGTGGCAGTAGTGGAGTGGGGTTAAATTGTTTTGAGGTGAGGGAGGCTAGTTCCAATGCAATTAAAAGCCCGAGGATAGTTACCACCAAAGCTGCGAGCTTTAAAAGAGGGGGCATGGACATGACGGGTGTTTTTAGGGGGATAATGTTTGAGGTAAGGATAAGGCCTGCGAGGATGCTTCCTCAGGCTAGTCGCTTAATAGGGTTAATAACAGCGGGATTATTCTCATTAATAGGAGAGAGCGAGTTAAATCGGGGGTGACCCATGGAGACGAAGAAGACAACACGGAGGCTATAGATGGCGGTAAAGGATGTCGCAAGGAGGGTCAGGTGAGGGCTCAGGCGTTCATGTGTGAGGTGTTTAGGGCTTCAATAATAGCATCCTTCGAGAAAAAGCCGGCTAGGAAGGGGGTCCCCGTAAGGGCTAGGCTGCCGATGGTAAGGCAGGAGGAGGTGAAAGGGGGTGAGATGATGTATACCCCCCATCTTACGAATGTCCTGTTCATCGTTGAGGCTATGAATGATAGAGCCAGAGCAAAGGAAAAGCATGGCTTTAAAAAAGGCGTGAGTACAGATGTGGAGAAATGCAAGCTGAGGCTGGTTGAGGCCAATGGTAACCATTATCAAGCCAAGTTGGCTGGATGTTGAAAAAGCAACAATTTTCTTAATATCATTCTGAGTTAGAGCGCAGGTAGCGGTAAAAAGGGTTGTTAGGGCTCCGAGGCAGAGGCAGATGGTTAAGGCAGTTTGGTTCGTCTCTAATAGTGGGCTCATACGTACAAGGAGAAAGATACCCGCAACAACCATCGTGCTGGAATGCAGTAGGGCAGAGACCGGCGTAGGGCCTTCCATGGCTGCAGGCAGCCATGGGTGTAGTCCGAATTGGGCTGACTTGCCGGTAGCTGCGACGATTAAGCCAATCAAGGGGTAAGTAAGGTCGAATTCTTTGGCGGCAGAGAAAATTTGTTGCATTTCCCATGAATTTAGGTTTATTGCCATCCATGCCATTGCAAAGATTAGCCCAATATCTCCCACCCGGTTGTAGAGCACGGCCTGAAGGGCTGCCGTGTTAGCATCCGCTCGGCCGTATCACCAGCCGATAAGAAGGAAAGATATAATCCCAACTCCTTCCCAACCGATAAAGATTTGGAACATATTATTGGCTGTAACTAGGATAATTATGGCGATTAGGAAAATAAGGAGGTACTTAAAAAAACGGTTTATGAATGGGTCTGCGTGCATATATCAAGAGGCAAACTCAAGAATGGATCATGTGACGTATAAAGCGATAGGGGTAAAAATGATTGAGTAGTGGTCGAATTTAAGGCTAATGTTGATATCAAAGGTAAGTGTATTCATTCAGGTCCAGCTGGTGATAATAGCTTCGGCTCCTTCGTTCAGGAAGAGGGCTAGGGGGAGCATACTAACAAAAAAAGCAGTTTTTACCGCCTCCTTTACGTGCAGTGTAGCTCAATCTGGAAGAAGCGGTCGAGGGTTAAGGGTGGTGAGGACAGGGTACAGAAGCAGGGAAAAAATAATCATTAGGGAAGAGGCTATGATAATGGGGGTGATATGCATAGCTGCTACTTGGAGTTGCACCAAGAGTTTTTGGTTCCTAAGACCAACGGATGAGCTATTATCCTTTAGAAGCGGCGAGTGAGCCCTGGGGTTCAACCAGGGCGGTAAGAATTAGCAGTTCTTATTGCTTGCGAGCCTCTCTCGGTGGATAAGAGGGGTCTAACCTCTATCTTTAGAATCACAATCTAACATTTTTATTAAACTATATCTACAGGCTGCTCACCCCCACATAAGCTCAGGCTTAAGGATAAGTAGGAGCAAGGGGAGAAGATGTAGTGTAATAAGGAGATGTTCTCGGGAGTGGGTGGGGTCGAGGGCAACAATATGTGAAGGGAGGGGGCCACGTTGTGTTATTAAAAACATGTAGAGGGAATAACCAGCGGTAATGAGTGTACCGGCCCCTGTAAGGGCGAGAGTTCACCATGACCAGTTGAATAGGGAAGTAATAATTATCAGTTCCCCCATAAGGTTAGGAAGAGGAGGTAGGGCTAAATTTGCTAGGCTCGCGAGGAATCACCAGGTTGCTATAAGGGGGAGTGCCATTTGGAGTCCTCGGGCGAGAACTATAGTCCGGCTGTGTGTCCGTTCGTAGTTTGTGTTAGCTAGGCAGAAAAGGGCTGAAGAGGTCAGGCCGTGGGCAATCATTAAGATAAGGGCACCTGTAAAGCCTCATGGTGTTTGAATAAGAATCCCCCCTACCACGAGTCCCATGTGACTAACGGAGGAGTAGGCAATTAAGGACTTCAGGTCTGTCTGCCGGAGACAGATTGACCCAGTTATGATCACCCCTCAAAGGGCAAGGACGATAAAGGGGTAGCTAAGCTCTTTGGTGAGGGGATCCAGTACAACTAGTATCCGCATTATGCCGTAACCCCCCAGTTTTAGTAAAACGGCGGCAAGAATCATTGATCCAGCCACGGGGGCCTCTACGTGAGCTTTAGGTAATCAAAGGTGGACCCCATAGAGTGGCATTTTTACCAAGAATGCCAGTAAGCAGCCTGCTCACCACAGTTTATCCGCGGTAGTGGAGGGATTAAAAGGGGAGGAGAACTGAAGGGTTAAAAGCGAGAGGGTTCCCACACTATTTTGGAGTAAGATAAGGGCAACTAGGAGAGGGAGGGAGCCCGCGAGAGTATAAAATAGGAAGTAGGTACCAGCGTTCAGTCGCTCGGCCTGATTACCTCAGCGGGTAATAAGCATAAGGGTCGGAATTAGGGTGGCCTCGAACATTACATAAAACATAATAACTTCCGTGGCGCTGAATGCTAAGATGAGGAAGAACTGCAGTGATGTCAGCAGTGAAATGTATATACGTTGGCGGTTGGCTGGTTCGAGAGCGGTATGGCCTTGACTAGCCAAAATTATCAGTGGAAGAAGTCAGCAGGTGAGTACAAGCAGGGGAGTAGAAAGGGGGTCGGTGGCTATGTACAGGTTCAGGGTGGTTCAGCCTGTCTCCGAGAGACTTTTAAGTCATGTCAAGCTTATAACTGCAATTATTAGGCTGTGCATAAGAGTTGCAGGTCATAGTCATTTTTGGGGGACAAGCCAGATAGTGGGAATCAACATAAAGGTTGGGATAAGCACTTTTAGCATTGTAGTAAGTTTAGGTTTTGTAGGCGGTCAGTTCCATGGGTTCGGGCCGTTGCGACAAGGAGAGCGAGACCTGCGCTTGCCTCACAAGCTGAAAAAGCTAGTAGGAGCATGGGTGCTGCAGAGAAGCTAGTGGAATTTAGTTCAAGGGTTCATAGTGAAAGGGCAATAAATAGGGAAAGCATCATGCCTTCCAAGCATAATAGTGCTGAGAGAAGGTGGGTTCGGTGGAAGGCCAAGCCTGCCAGGCCGAGAAGGAATGTTGAGGAGAAGGCGAAATGTACAGGGGTCATTAGGTAGTTATGGACTTTAACCACAAGTTTTTGAGCCGAAATCAAATGTTTTGCTTAGACTAACAACCTATTCAGCCCATTCAAGGCCTCCCTGGAGTCATTCATAAATAAGGCCAAGGGTCAAGAGGACTAAGACTGAGGAAGCCCATAAGAAGGTCAGGACTGGCGAGGGGAGTTGGTCCCCTCAGGGGAGGGGGAGAAGGAGGGCAATTTCCAGATCAAAAAGAAGAAATAGGATGGCGACGAGGAAAAATCGAAGGGAAAAGGGGAGGCGAGCAGATCCGAGGGGGTCGAACCCACACTCGTAGGGGGATAACTTTTCGTGGTCTGGTACTATTTGAGGAAGTCAAAAAGACACGATAGCAAGAATGGCGGACAGGAGGCCGGTAATAATAATAATAGTTGTAACTAGGTTCATTATCTTTCTTTGGATTTTAACCAAAACCAGGTGATTGGAAGTCACTTATACTAACGTTAGTACTAGAAAGATTATGATCCTCATCAGTAGATAGAGATGTAAAGGAAAAGTCAGACTACGTCTACAAAGTGTCAGTATCAGGCGGCAGCTTCAAAGCCAAAATGGTGTTCGGAGGTAAAATGGTAGTTGATTTGTCGGAGGAGGCAGACAGCCAAGAACGTGGAGCCAATAATGACGTGAAGACCGTGGAATCCTGTTGCTACGAAGAAAGTGGAGCCGTAAACCCCATCCGCAATCGTGAAAGGGGCCTCATAATACTCTAGTCCTTGCAAGAATGTGAAGTAGAAGCCTAGGAGAATGGTTAGGGCTAGTGATTGAATAGCTTGTTTGCGCTCCCCTTCTATAATACTGTGATGAGCCCAGGTAACGGTCACCCCGGATGCCAAGAGTACAGCAGTATTAAGGAGGGGGACTTCAAATGGGTCCAAGGTTGTAATTCCGGCAGGGGGCCAGCAGCCTCCAAGCTCAGGGGTAGGTGCTAAGCTCGAGTGGTAAAAGGCTCAAAAGAATCCTAGGAAGAAAAACACTTCTGAGGTAATAAAAAGGATTATCCCATAGCGAAGGCCTTTTTGGACAGGAGGTGTATGGTGTCCTTGATAAGTGCCTTCTCGCACGATGTCGCGTCATCATTGGTATATAGTAAGTAACATAAGGACTATGCCAAGAGTTATAAGGATAACAGAGTTGAAGTGGAATCAGATCGCAGTGCCTGACGTGACTAGCAGGGCGGCGACGGCCCCTGTAAGGGGTCAAGGGCTTGGGTCTACTATGTGGTATGCATGTGCTTGATGGGCCATTATACGTTCTCTTGGAGGTAGAGGCTAAGTAGCAAGACGAAGACGTAGGCTTGAATCATTGCCACGGCAACTTCCAGGAGGGTGAGCAGGAACAGAAGGATGGTTAGTAAGAAAAGAAGAATTGCTGTTAGGATAGCTACAGTTGGTATTAAAGGTAGCAGGACAAAGGCGGCTGTTGAAATTAGCTGAATAAGGAGATGTCCTGCCGTTAAATTAGCGGTTAGCCGAACCCCAAGGGCGAGGGGTCGGATAAATAGGCTAATTGTCTCGATGATAATAAGTACCGGGATTAGGAGCGTAGGAGTCCCCTCAGGTAGAAGATGTCCTAGGGCAACGGTCGGTTGATTTCGCAGGCCAATAATTACAGTAGCAAGCCACAGGGGAACTGCTAGGCCCATATTGATTGACAGCTGGGTTGTAGGAGTAAAGGTATACGGAAGCAGGCCTAGCATGTTAATGGTAAGGAGGAAGACCATCAAAGAGGCGAAAATAAGGGTCCATTTATGTCCCCCTACGTTAAGTGGCATCATTAATTGGTGTGAAAACCGGTTGAGAAATCAGCTTTGGAGCGTAAGTACTCGGCTGGTCAGTCAGCGGGAGGATGGGGCCGGAAACAGTACTCAAGGGAGAGAGATTGCCAGGGCGACTAGCGGAATTCCTATGTACACTGGTGATATAAATTGGTCGAAGAAACTTAGTGTCATGGTCAGGCTCAGGGATCTGATTTGGCCTTTTTGGCGCTTTGGGGGGCGGGATCATTAGGGAATGTGTGAGCTATAACTTTTGGGGGTAAGAAAATAAGAAAAATAATTCAAGTAAAGATAAGGAGAGAAAACCACGGGTTCGGGTCAAGCTGGGGCATGTCACTAAGGGTGGTTGGGGATCACCAATCTTTAGCTTAAAAGGCTAACGCTATACCCTATTTAGCTTCTTAGTGAGGCGTCTTCAAGCATTAGGGACGACCAGTTTTCAAAGTGTTCTAGAGGGACGGCTTCAACTACAATAGGCATGAAGCTGTGATTGGCGCCGCAAATTTCAGAGCATTGGCCATAAAAGACCCCGGGGCGGGATGCGATGAAGGCTGTCTGGTTTAAACGTCCTGGGACTGCATCCATTTTTACTCCTAAGGCCGGAACTGCCCAAGAGTGGAGGACATCCTCTGCGGAAACTAGTACTCGAACGGGAGATTCAGATGGGACGACCATTCGATGGTCAGTCTCTAAAAGACGGAATTGACCAGGGGTAAGATCTTGTGTGGGAATTATATACGAGTCAAACCCAAGTTCTTCATAATCGGTGTACTCGTAGCTTCAGTATCATTGATGACCCATAGCTTTAATTGTGAGATGCGGGTCATTAATTTCATCCATAAGATAGAGAATGCGAAGAGAGGGGAGGGCAATAAGGATAAGAACTACAGCAGGCAGGATTGTTCAGATGATTTCAATCTCCTGGGAGTCGAGGATATACTTGTTAGTTAGGCTAGTGGAAACCATAGCAACGATGATGTACAACACTAGGGTGCTAATTAAGAATACAATTATTAAGGCGTGATCATGGAAATGAAGGAGTTCTTCTATTACTGGTGAGGCTGCGTCTTGAAAACCTAATTGTGAAGGATGTGCCATTGGGTGTTTAAGACGCGCGGGGGTCTAACCCGCAAATCTGCCTCGACAAGGCAGTGTAATAACTTTTTACTAGCGTCTTATTTAAGAAAGTAACAGAGCGGTTATGTGGTTGGCTTGAAACCAATTTATGGGGGTTCGACTCCCTCCTTTCTTGTTATTTTGACTGAACTTGAACAAATGCTGGTTCCTCGAATGTGTGATAAGGAGGAGGGCAGCCGTGTAGTCACTCCACGTTAGTCATAGTCATGTCTACGGACTGAACTTCACGTTTAGCGGCAAATGCTTCTCAGAGAATGAAGAGGAACATAATTACTGCTACAAGTGAGATTAGAGAGCCGATTGAAGAAACTGTATTTCAAAGAGTGTAGGCATCCGGGTAATCAGAATAACGACGAGGTATTCCGGCTAGGCCCAGGAAGTGCTGAGGGAAGAACGTCAGGTTTACTCCGACGAACATTACTCCAAAGTGGATTTTTGTTCACGTGTTGTGCAGGGAGTACCCCGTGAATAACGGGAATCAGTGTACGAAAGCGGCCATGATAGCGAATACGGCACCCATGGATAGAACATAGTGGAAGTGGGCTACTACGTAGTAAGTGTCGTGAAGGACAATATCGAGGGAGGAATTGGCAAGGACAATTCCTGTTAGGCCCCCTACTGTAAAGAGGAAAATAAACCCAAGCGCTCATAAAAGAGGGGTGTCTCATTTAATTGAACCCCCGTGAAGGGTTGCTAATCAGCTGAAGACTTTAACACCCGTAGGGATGGCAATAATCATAGTAGCGGAGGTGAAGTATGCACGTGTGTCTACATCCATCCCGACGGTAAACATGTGGTGAGCCCATACGATGAAGCCTAGGAGTCCAATAGCCATCATGCTCAAGACCATTCCTATGTAACCGAAAGGTTCTTTTTTACCAGCATAGTAAGCAACAATGTGTGAGATTATACCGAACCCTGGGAGAATTAGAATATAGACTTCAGGGTGGCCGAAGAACCAGAACAGATGCTGGTAAAGGATGGGATCACCACCTCCGGCGGGGTCGAAGAAAGTGGTGTTTAGATTCCGATCGGTAAGGAGCATTGTAATACCGGCTGCGAGAACGGGTAGGGATAATAGGAGGAGAACGGCCGTGATTAGTACTGATCATACGAAGAGAGGAGTTTGATATTGTGAAGTTGCCGGGGGCTTCATATTAATAATTGTGGTAATGAAATTAATTGCACCAAGAATTGATGAAACCCCGGCGAGATGAAGTGAGAAAATAGTAAGGTCAACAGATGCCCCCGCGTGGGCCAGATTGCCCGCTAGAGGGGGGTAGACTGTCCACCCCGTCCCAGCCCCGGCTTCAACACCTGAAGAGGCCAAGAGAAGTAAGAAAGAGGGCGGAAGGAGCCAGAAGCTCATATTATTCATCCGAGGGAATGCCATATCAGGGGCTCCGATCATTAAAGGGATTAGTCAGTTTCCAAAGCCTCCAATCAGAATTGGCATTACTATAAAGAAAATCATTACAAAGGCGTGTGCCGTAACGATTACGTTGTAAATCTGGTCGTCTCCAAGCAGTGCGCCGGGTTGGCTGAGTTCTGCTCGGATAAGTAAGCTTAGGGCTGTGCCCACTATGCCTGCTCAGGCTCCGAAAACTAAATATAGGGTGCCAATATCTTTGTGATTGGTTGAGAAAAATCAACGTGTAATAGCCACAGGTAGGATGGCTGAGTATTAAGCGGTGGATTGTAGCCCCACATACAGAGGTTTGAGTCCTCTTCCTGCCAAGCCTTGAGGTGTTTGCGCGTCAGATTGCAAATCTGAAGGAGCAGGCTAGTCGCCTGCCGGGGCTTACCCCCGCCTCCCCAAGCCTAAAAGGCGGGGGTAAGGTAGACGGATGCTCGCTGGTTTGAGCGCTTAGCTGTTAACTAAGAGTTTGTAGGATCGAGGCCTGCCTGTCTAGTAAGGCTTTAGCTTAATTAAAGCATATGCTTTGCACGCATAAGATGTGGGATAATATCCCGCAAGTCTTACAGGGACTGGGAGATTTTCACTCTCGCTTAGGGCTTTGAAGGCCCTTGGTCTAAATACTATCCTAAGTCCCTTAGAAGGCAAGGAGGGCCATAGCTGCAGGGGTGAGAGGGAGCAGGGAGAGGGTGGCAACGGTGGATGCAGCAAGGGGGAGTGTGAGCTGAGTATGGGGTACCCGTCATGGGGCAATTCCGGAGGTATTATTAGGGGATATGGTTAAGGTAATGGCGTATGATAGCCGCAAATAAAAATATAGGCTGAGGAGGGCTGAGAGGGCCGCTATGGTAGCGATGAGGGGGAGGTCCTGTTTTGACAGCTCCTGGAGGATAAGTCACTTAGGCATGAAGCCGGTAAGAGGGGGTAAACCCCCTAAAGAGAGGAGAATGAGGGGAGCTAGGGAAGTGAGGGCGGGAGCTTTTGCTCAGGATGTTGCAAGGGAATTAACGTTGGTGGCCTTATTTAGCTTAAAAATAAGGAACATGGAAAGGGTTATAATGAAGTATGTAAGGAGTGTTAGAAGTGTAAGGGAAGGAGAAAACTGGAGAACCAAAATTATCCAGCCTAGATGGGCAATAGAGGAGTAGGCTAGAACTTTCCGGAGCTGTGTCTGATTCAACCCGCCCCAGCCCCCGACTAGGGTTGAAGCAAGACCCAGCACGATAAGCAGAGGGGAATTTACAGACTGAACTTGTAAAAGAAGTGCGAAGGGGGCCAGTTTTTGTCAGGTAGAAAGAATAAGTCCGGTGGTCAGGTCCAGCCCTTGGAGAACCTCAGGCAGTCATGAGTGAAGAGGGGCTAGTCCAACCTTTAGGGCGAGGGCAAGGGTAACTATAGTAACTGATACCGGGTGGGACATTTGTAGGATATCTCACTGCCCGGTCAGCCAGGCATTTGTAGTGGCTGCAAAGAGCAGTATTGCGGCGGCAGTGGCTTGGGTAAGGAAGTACTTAGTTGTAGCCTCTACTGCTCGAGGGTGGTGATGTTGGGCTATTAGTGGGATGATGGCGAGGGTATTTATCTCGAGGCCTATCCAGGCGAGTAGCCAGTGCGAGCTCGCGAAAGTGACAGTGGTGCCGAGTCCCAATGCGAAGATAAGGGTGGCCATGATGTAGGGGTTCATTAACAAAGGATGGACTCAAACCATCATGTTTGGGGCATGGGCCCAAGAGCTTATTTTAGCTGACCTTGTTAGGAAGTGGTGTAGTGGAAGCACTGAGAATTTTGATTTCTCCAGGTAGGGTTCAAGTCCCTTCTTTCTAAGGAGCTGGGGGGATTTTAACCCTCGTTATTCACTCTATCAAAGTGGCCCTTTAAACTCAGGCACAACTCCTTGTTAGATTTGCGGCGGGAGCCCCGCAAAGGCGATTGGAAGGGCTAGGTGCCAGATAACCAAGGCAAGTGTAAGGGGAAGGAAATTCTTTCAAATAAGGTGCATAAGCTGATCATACCGAAACCGGGGGTAGGAGGCACGCACTCACAGGAATACAACCGAAAGAAGAGCTGCCTTGAATATTAGGTTAATAGAGGCTAACTCCGGAAGGGCTGGGATGTGCAGGGCGCCGAGAAAGAGGGTGGCAGACAAAGTGTTTATAAGGAGGATGTTAGCGTATTCGGCTAGGAAAAATAGGGCGAAGGGGCCACCCGCATATTCAACGTTAAAGCCTGAGACAAGCTCGGACTCCCCTTCTGTAAGGTCAAACGGGGCACGGTTTGTCTCTGCTAGCGTCGAGATGTACCACATTGCGGCTAAAGGTCAGGCTGGGAAGACAAGCCAGATGGCTTCTTGCGTGACATTAAACGTTTGGAGAGTGAAACCCCCCGAAAAGATAATAATATTTAATAGAATGAGCCCGAGGCTTACTTCATAAGAAATTGTTTGGGCGACTGCCCGGAGGGCTCCAATAAGTGCATATTTGGAGTTTGATGCTCAGCCGGAGCCAAGAATGGAGTAAACGGCGAGGCTCGATAGTGCAAGGATGAATAGAATGCCTAGGTTTAGGTCCACGACGGGGTAAGGGAGAGGTATAGGGGCCCATAGGGTTAGTGCTAGTGTGAGGGCAAGCATGGGGGCAGCCAAAAACAGTACAGGTGAGGACGTGGACGGCCGGACGGGCTCCTTAATGAATAGCTTCACACCATCCGCAATGGGTTGTAGCAGTCCGTAGGGACCAACAATGTTGGGGCCTTTCCGGAGCTGCATATAGCCAAGTACTTTACGTTCTAATAGGGTTAAGAAAGCGACGGCTAAAAGAACAGGCACAATAAACGCGAGGGGGTTAATAACATGGGTAATGAGTAGTGTAATCATAGTTAGGGAGAGGATTTGAACCTCTGTTTAAAGGTCTTAGATCTTTTGCACGTCCGGGCTCTGCCACCCTAACACGCCATTATCTCAGGCATGGGTAAGGTATGCCCCCTTCTCTACTTTAGTTTAATTCATTAGTTAGGGGTGAGGCGTGCTGGGAGCAGGGGCCTCCTCTTTTCGGTCCTTTCGTACTAGAAAAGGTCATAACATAGATAGAAACCGACCTGGATTACTCCGGTCTGAACTCAGATCACGTAGGACTATTAATCGTTGAACAAACGAACCCTTAATAGCGGCTGCACCATTAGGATGTCCTGATCCAACATCGAGGTCGTAAACCCCCTTGTCGATATGGGCTCTAAAAGAGGATTGCGCTGTTATCCCTAGGGTAACTTGGTCCGTTGATCGGCATTATGCCGGATCACTTAGGTCAGAAGTTCTGATTATTAGAGTTGAAACTCTTGGTTCGGAGAGTAGTACTCTCGTTCCGCATGGGGGCTCGGTTTTCCCCCACGGTCGCCCCAACCGAAGACATTAGGGCGGTGGCCAGGCAGTTTAATCCTTTGACAAGGGGTGATTAACGCGGTCCGCTTTGGTGTCTAAAGCTCCATAGGGTCTTCTCGTCTTATGGTAGTATCCCCGCTTCTGCACGGGGAAATCAATTTCACTGACCTGAAAAAGGAGACAGTTGAGCCCTCGTTACGCCATTCATACGGGCCCCTATTTAAAGAGCAAGTGATTGCGCTACCTTCGCACGGTCAGGATACCGCGGCCGTTAAACACACTGGTCACAGGGCAGGCGGGACCTCTTATTTGTTAATTTTGCAAGAGGCGATGTTTTTGGTAAACAGGCGAGGCTCTAGGTGTTTGCCGAGTTCCTTCTTCTTCTTTTAGTCTTTCCCGGGGGCACTCCAGTGTGGGGTTAACGGTGCGGGACAACTTGTGAGTGCTTTTCTTGTTATCTGTTTGATGGCTCACTTCCCTCTGTTGTAGGGGCCGTTAAGGTTCGGCGGGTAGTCCGGGCCGAGGTACACTTGTGCAGGGAGAGAGTCTGGCTCTCTTATTACTCATTCTAGCATAATCACTTCCATAGGGGTATGGAACGGCCTGATAGGTTTTAGGGGGTTGAGATGTTATTATCCTTATAATAGGGGGCTTTCGTGCTTGAGCTTTAACGCTTTTCGTATGGATGGCTGCTTTTAGGCCCACCAGGACACCGAGCCTTAATTGAAATATGATCTGTACCCTCCTATAAAAGTTGTATCTTTGGTCAAAGGAGCTGTGCCTCCTTTGACTAACTCTCATGGTTTCTTTAACTGTCTTAGCGTAATAATAAAATTTGAGGGTAGAAGCCATGAGGCTGAACTTCTATCCATTTCTCAGGCAACCAGCTATAACTAGGTTCGATAGGTTTATCACCACTACTCGGAGCTCTTCCCACTCTTTTGCCACAGAGACGGGTTCGCCCTATTATAGGCTGTCTCGGAGTAGCTCACCGTAGATTCGGGGTACTAAACTAAAGTTCTCTTCGCTTAAGGGTTACTGGCTAAATCATGATGCAAAAGGTACGAGGGGGGATCTCTGCTTCTCTGGGCTTTACTGGTTTATTTCATTTCTCTTTCAGCGTTCCCTTGCGGTACTTTCTCTATTGCTCCTCAAGCTCCTTTTCTGTCGCCCATACTAAGGAGGAAAAATGGTTTGTTTAATGCGGGTCCGGGGGATTAGGGTTTAGTTTATAGTGATTTGATATTATTGGTGAAGGGGCTAGCTGATGGGCGTCAGGGTAATCCGAATCGCACGGATGTCTTCTCGTTGTAAGGGAGATGCTTTGCTTGACTTAGCTATACTCTGGTTTGTCCAAGTACACCTTCCGGTGCACTTACCATGTTACGACTTGCCTCCCCTCTATAGTTGTCTCTTTTTAATTAGGGCAATTTCCAATTTTCGGGGAGAGTGACGGGCGGTGTGTGCGCGCTTCAGGGCCGATTTCAGCGGAACACTCTATTTTCATGCTTACTACTAAATCCTCCTTCAAATACGCGTTTCAGCGTTATTATCCGTGATTCCTTAAGATTAGGGAATGTAGCCCATTTCTTCCCCCCTCATTCGCTACACCTCGACCTGACGTTCTGGGCATTGCCAATTTTGCTTACTATTATTCCTTCAAAGGGTAAGCTTGCGACGGCGGTATATAGGCGGATAGAGCAAGAGGGGGTGAGGTTGAACGGGGATTATCGGTTCTAGAACAGGCTCCTCTAGGTGGATCTAAAGCACCGCCAAGTCCTTTGGGTTTTAAGCTAGCGCTCGTAGTTCCCGGGCGGACAACTGGTGTATCTAGTTGTCAATGTTTAGGGCTAAGCATAGTGGGGTATCTAATCCCAGTTTGTGCCTTAGCTTTCGTGGGTTCAGGTATCATAAAGCTACTTTCGTTATTGTGCTTCTAAGACCCCGCTGGCGTATAACAGCTGGGGGGGGTATTCGGCTTTAGTAAGTGTACTCTTAACCACGCTTTACGCCGATGTCTATCAACTTGGGCCTCTCGTATAACCGCGGTGGCTGGCACGAGTTTTACCGGCCCTCTTAGCCTTAACTGAGTCAAGTTTTCACTCATGGCTTAATGTCTATCACTGCTGAGTACCCTTGGGGGTGTGGCTAAGCAAGGTGTCGTGGGCCAGTGGGTCTGTGCCTGATACCAGCTCCCTGTTCCCGGTAGGGGAACCGTAGGGCATTCTCACGGGGGTGCGGATACTTGCATGTGTAAGTTCAGCTAAAGCCGATAGTAAAGTCAGGACCAAGCCTTTGTGCTTGCGGGGCTTTCTAGGGCCCATCTTAACATCTTCAGTGTTATGCTTTAATTAAGCTACGCCGGC